TTATTAACAATCCTGTTAGACATAAAAAAGTAGCTATCATCCCCTTTTCTGAGGAATAATATGGTTTTCTAATTTGATTGCCCAATAAGCTTATCAAATGAATTGTAATTACAATTGAAACAATAGAAAAGGAAATATGAGTTAATATATGCTCTAAAGTTGAAAATATCATAAAAATGAAAAAACGGGGGATCCCCCCGTATTAATTAAGAAATAGAAATTGGGAATTTAATTTAATTTTATTATAGGATCTATTTGATATCTTTTAGAAGATGGCATGCCGCCACTCGGACTCGAACCGAGATGCTCTAGCACTGCTTCCTAAGAGCAGCGTGTCTACCGATTTCACCATAGCGGCTTGCTCGAACTCATAATAACCTATTTATATTCAATCGTCGAGATTGAACAAGTCAATTCACTCAATTTTAGTAAAGATATAAAAAAAAAAGAGTTCAAAAAAGTCAATTTAAAGGTTCAGTAGTTTCTTTAAGGTGTCTGGTTTTAGGGCTTTGACGTAGTTTAGCCGATTCTAAAATACGACTCTTGCAACGATAGAATTCTTCGATAGACTCAAAAACTTTTTTCTTTTATTGTCATTATTTCTGGTTTATCTGATTTAACAAATTCAATTTGAAACACAAACTAAATTTTATCAATGAATCTAAAATATGTCTATTTTGGATTACTCCAAATTGCCACTTGTACATATAATAATATCTCAACAATTAAGTTCTTTTATTAGATTTTTCATTGGGCTGAAAATTGGATATATATGGCAAATAAATTAAATATAGTATATATAATAAATTAAGAAGTCAGAAAGTTATCCAAAAATCTTTAACACGGAATGGATTAGTTTGAACAATTAATTAATTTGAACTAAAAATATTCTATCTGCCCTTCCTGATAAATATAAAATTTTTTCATTATTTATTCTTTTAAAAGTCGATGGGGAAAAGAAGACTCCCCACCACCAAAATCTGAATGAAAATATACTAAAAAAATCAAATAAAAAATCTTATATATATTTATTTTTTTATTTTTAGAATTTAGAAAGAAGAATACTTCTTCTTTTTATAAGATTAAGAGTCTATTTCATATTGATTAGAATAGGAACTGCCAATTGTTAATTTTATATTAACTTTAATATTAAATTAACAAATTACTGAGATATTAATTACTGATCCAATTTTTTTAGTCAAATCCATTCCAAATTATTCCAATATTTTAGGACTTATTTGTTTGTCGTACAAAAAAACTTTTTGAATTCCCGGTAGAAAGAGATTTCCCTAATGACAAAGCTTTTAATGCCGCCCAATATCCTTTCCTTTTCCAAATATTTTTACGAATACGCTTTTTTGATATCGAAGTACGTTTTTTTGGAACTGCCATTTAAAAAAGAAGAAGTTAGTCATTGTTATAGTTGGATGTGAAAGACATCTATTGTTCAAAACGAATTATTATTTCTTATCTTATATTCATTATCTATTTTTTTTTCTAAAAGATTCTCTTCATAGAAATCTAGATACGTCAAAGATCCGTGAAAATAAAAAATGACTCGAAATAACAAAATTTTGATTCCATACACTCTTTGTAAAACCAAAAATTTTTGGTTTTGAACTCTTAGTTCTCGTTATTTATATCTCATCTGCTATGGGATAGAAATCAAAAGAAATAAAGAACCTAAAATACCTTTATTTTAGTCATTCTATATTTTATTTACATGTAATAAAATACCTTGTAAACTTTTGCCTAATAAATTGAGTCTTTTTTTAGTAAAACTTGAAAAAAAAAATACACCTAAACTTTAAAACTCGAATGATACTAGTAAAAAATCTGTTAAAGGGTATGTAGTTTGATAAAAAAGGATCTCAGTCATTTTTTATCCTTGCTCGATAAAAAGTTCATTTTAGAGCTATAATCTTATAAACTTTCCAAATATTCCTAATAAATTGTTTTGATTGAAATGGAAAACAATAAATCCCATAATGAATTAGTTAATGAGTTTAAATAAACTAACTAAAATCAAGAGGTTTTATTTCATTAGACCAACGACCTTAGTTAATCCTCTAATTCATATTAGCATCAAGTACTCTTTTTAGCCTAAAATTTTATACTTGCTGTATGAATATTAATAATATTTTTTATTTTCCTACTTTCCTATTATAAGTATTCGTTTTTATATGTCACTTGGTTATATCATTTGACCAATTGTAACTTCTTGTTTTGCATATTTGAACAATTTTGAAAAGACTCAGAATAAATACTAATATAAATATAAATTATTAAATAAGTTAGTGCATATCTTTATTTTTTATTTACTTTTTCGAAAGAGCTAAGATCCGGTGAATCGGAAACAATTTATTAAGAAAAAAAAACTTTTTTTATGGAACAGACATATCAATATGCGTGGATAATACCTTTTCTTCCACTTCCAGTTCCTATGTTAATAGGGTTGGGACTTCTTATTTTTCCGACGGCAACAAAAAGTCTTCGTCGT